GGGAAGTGACTTGGACAAAAAGGGAAGTGACTTGGACAAAAAGAGAGGAAGTGACTTAGACAAATCTTGTTTGTCGATAGCCTCGGACCAATCAATCGAATATTGATTAATACGTAATCGATTGAACACTACTTGAAAACGGTTCTTCTGTTCAGAAACGAAATGTTCCAAATGTTCCTGGAAATTCTTGCTCCCATTGGAACATTTGTATCTATATGCATCAGGATCCCGATTCATGGATCTCTCGGTTCGAGAAATAAGAGGATCAAACCATTTCTTCTGACTCTTTTTCAAATTCGATAAATGTTGGTTGATCGTATATTTCATTATAGTTATATGATTCAGAGTATCATTTCCTATTCGATCCCTTTGAATTCCATATTCGAAGTTGCGATCGGATCTATTCATTAAAAAGAATCGATTCGATACATTTCTTATGTACCCATAGGTGCTATATTGGATTTGAATCAGATTTCGGATCAATCTATATTGATTGACTGCCTCCATTATGTTGTTGCTAGCAAATACCGCTGTTTTTAGTTTTGGATCTTCCAAATCATTCCCGCAGTAGATCCGGACCGATTTTTTTCTGATCCTTCGATAAAAAGATTCATTCTCTTCATAAAAAAGAGGAGGTAGAACCAATAAAGATTTCTTTTTCGATTCATCTCTGGAGTTGAATACCTCATTCAAGAATTTTTTTTGATCCAACCCGTAGGAATCAATAGAAAAGGCAAATCCCCTATGATACACCAGATCCGGCTCGGTTATTGATAGAGTGAATAGATCTGCCATTTCTTGAAATCTCTCTTCTGATTCAAAATCGTGGTGTAACGTGTATCCCCCTTTGTTCCGGTCATGGAATAGATGAAATAAATCAAAAAATGGATTTTTTTTCAAGAATGAAATCTTATTGGAACTGTCCATATCCGGTTCATCCTTCGGAACCATATCACATCCCGGATCTGATGAAATAGGATGAATTGAGGCGGTATTTTGTAAATACGTAATTATCTTGAATATATCAACCATTTCTTTATTTTCCGATCGCCTGGAAGGGACAAAAGAAACATCTTGTTTTTTCTTCAAAAATTTCTGATCTCTAGTGGACCTCTCAGTAGGATTCGAACCCAGATGAAGTTCTGACCATCTGTCAGAGAAAAAAGAACGAATTGATCTTGTAGGATTCCCAAGAAATTCTTCGATTTCTTCCGGAAGCAGATGATCATTCATCTGCTTCTCACGTTCCGTGAATAGCCGGGACATTGAGGAAGATCCAAAAAGGCATTTCGGGAATCGATCTGATTCTATCTCTGTTCGTTCCGTTTGAAGAAAGGAAGGATCCAAAAGAATCGATCTTTCTTTTAGTTGCTGAATCTCTGTTTGATCGATCAATGTGTGATATTCCGAATCCTCATTTCTAATGGAATCGAAATGATCTATGGATTGATCAGAAGATCCTTTCAATTGGCTAGAATCCCTTACTTGAACGAAAATAGATCTTGTGGAATCATATTGAATATTTGACAATACATTCCGTACCTTGCTAAAAAACCGATCCTTGTTTACCAACCACACATTGTCTAACCAAATCAAATTCTCTCTCGATACGTTCCTCAAAAAATCCGATTCGTGCTGATTCTTCCCCCAACTAACGAAGAGATCTTGGCGGAATTGCCACATATGAAATTGAGCACAATTTTGCAAAGAAATACCCCACTTGTTTCTCGAGAAGAGATGGGAAACATGCTCAATATCATTTGATTGAATAGTTGCCTCAGCTCCTTGTTGTTTGAAGAAAACCTCCCCTTCAATTGGTCTTTTTTCACGAAAAGCAGACATGAGATAACAAATCAAGTCTTTCCCTAAGATTTCGAATAGCTGTCCCGAATTCAAGTTGATTATGTTTCGCTTCTTCCTCGGAGAAAGACGATCAAACAATTCCCAATCATGGTCCTTGCGGATCGGATCATCCGTATAGGATAAAAAAAGAAACTCCAGATATTTGCTATCTTTCTCTTTGAATGAGATCTCAATTCCAGCTACGGTTTCATTAGATATCTTACAACTAGAATCCCTCTTTTTTCCGATCCGGTTCCTCCACCACCGCGAACTCCGGTTAGATTCAGGCATGATACACTTTTTATTTATTGGGAGAACCCAAGTACTCTCTTGCGGATCCATGAAACAACTCTCAGAAATCTTTTTCCCTTTTGGAAGATACAGGAGCGAAACAATCAACCTATTGATATTGGAAGACCAAAAAGATTCTTCCAATGTCTCATTTCTGGGTCCAATGGAATTCATAGGTATAGGAAGAATAGGTATAGGAAGAAGCCCCATCAAATAGAGATTTTTTCTTTCGACCATCTTTCGATTGTTAATACGAGATATAAGGACCGCTACTACAAGCAGTACTACACCTTTGATCCTGAAATATCGATTGCTTGTTGAACCCCGTGAATCACGTGAAAGTAGGATACTCCAAATTCGGGGGTCA